TACTGATTAGTTGTAAATCAATTTGATTTTGTTATACCATTAAGGAAAGGAAACACATTGAGATTAAATACAAAATAGAAGAACCATTCACTACTTCAAAATCCAAAATAAAATAATAAATAATAAGAATTAAATAATAAAAAAAGTTAATGGTTCCAATTTGCCCCAAATTTTGCAGTCTGTGACTGGAAATCCATTTTTTCTTTTTTCAATTTGAAATAGCTTTTCAATAGAAAGAGAAGGGAAGTTTTTAAGCGGTGTGTGTTTTGAGATACAATCAATCGAAGAGAATAATCTAAACTAGATCCCATAAGAAACAAGAATTCATTTTTGGAAAGAGATTGAAAAGGGATAAGCACAATGAGATTCAAGATCAAAAAACAAATAAAAAAGAAAAAAAGGGTTCAGTAATCCCCCCTCTGAAAAAACAAACAATTAATAATAAAATGTGGATGAATAATATTTTCATCGATTTTGGATCGGATTTGGCGGCATGGCCAAGCGGTAAGGCAGGGGACTGCAAATCCTTTATCCCCAGTTCAAATCTGGGTGTCGCCTGATCAACAAAATACTTAGAATTTCTTATTCTACTGATAGAATAGAACTCGACAAATTCTTGCCCTGCATAAGCAAAGGCAAAGGACGGGGCTTGTCGATACTTGATTTATAGAATACATAGTTCTATAAAAGACTGTAAGTTGTTTTCTCAAAATCTGGCTCTGTTTGGGTTCTGGGTAGCGGCCCAAACAGATATACCAATAGGGATGAGGTAAGGCTTACTTATTAATTCCAGAACTACGAAAGTAAGAGGTCAGAAATCTTGGTATCCAAAGGTTCCTAAAGGACATTCCATTTTTGCTCCTAGGATTGAAGAAAAGATTATACGAAAGACTATCAAGACTTCCTAATTATCTTACACTACCTACACTAACGTAGGGTCTACTGACTCTGTCTGGAATTAGATTGGATAGGCTGATGGGAAATCAATTTAGGAGTTGTGGAAAGGACTGAAGATACTTTGTATCCATACTTAGGAGAGACTCCGAGTACTCAAACATTCAATCAGGATGGTTGGTCGGCTCTTATCTTATAGAATAACAGAGTAAAAGTAAAAAAAAAAAAAGATTTCTTTGGTCGTGTAAGGAGATTACAAAAAAAATGTATGTAATAATGGTAGTGATGTCTCCCCATTCTTTCACAGAAAGAAAGACAGTAAGGCTTAGATCAAATAGGAAATGTAGGTATCCAATAGATAGTTATCTATCTTGATGGTATATTTTTTTTTTATTTTTGCTTATGAAAGAAAGGTAACAAAACAAACAATAGGTCTTACTATTCCCACATGTTCCATTAGGAGCATTCCTTTGAAATTTGCAAGGAAAAGGTGTGTATCGTATTTTTACTTAATACTTCCCAATTCTACCAGAAATCCTATAAAGAATCTGTTACGAGTGGATTCATTGAATTGGTTCATCAATATTCTTAAGTGAGAATCCTATTTTGACTCTGCGCCATTGATTCTACTATGATTATTGATCAATAATGGAATAATTCCTTCATAGAAATAGGAGATATAATTCACATGGATATAGTAAGTCTCGCTTGGGCTGCTTTAATGGTAGTCTTTACATTTTCCCTTTCACTCGTAGTATGGGGAAGGAGTGGACTCTAGGTATATTAATAATCGATTGAGTAATCGAATTGTATCAATTGTTTAATTGATCGTTTTGCATTGATCGTTTTTCGAAGCTTTATTTTTAAAAAGCTTGTCTCTCTTTCAAAATTATACTGGAAAGACAATAATGAATAATAACCATTCGATCAAACAACGAATGATTACTATAGTTTAGTTGTATTTCAAAACTCAAATCTACGCATGATAGGAAATTTTTTCCAACCAAATTCCTCCTAAATATTCTGTTTGGATAAACCTGTTCTTACCAGAATTATGGATATTACAATGAGAAAAAACCAATCCCTAGTTTTTTCTTTATTTGTTTCTCTCTTTCTTTACTTTCACTGTTCTAAGAACAAATCGTTCTGCTATTAGATTACGACGATACTTACTTTCTACTGGAAGTGACTAGTGGTTGTCCAAAGAGGTTCTACACATAATAAAATTAGATCTTTCTTCCGCTGAGTGATCCACCACATATCATACATTTAACATTTTAGACTCCTAGAGATTTTTTTATGCTTTTTTGACTCATCTCATGTCATGTTTAAGCATGAAAAATGGTCCGAGTCCCCTTTACTAATCTACTTCCTTTCAAAATCTGAAGAAGTTACCATAGAACTTCGTAAATGATCTGTTAATGGCTCAATCAATGACTTCTTGGGATGGGAAATCAAAAAAATTCCTTGGTTTTGTTTTCTTTTGCTATACTATATTCCTATACTATTCTTCCTCTATTGATTCTTTTGATGGATCCCGGAACCTATATATAAAATTATAAGAAACCTAGGAATTAGAAGAATTGGCCTTCGATTATTTTGGGTT